CTATTTTAGTTATTTTATTCTTTTTATTGTTTATGTTATATTTTATTTATTTAAATTTCTATTGATTGATATTGAATTCGTGAGATGATTTTTTCTTTCCTATGAATTGTGCTTTTCAAAATCGAAAAGCACAATTACGATAGACAAGAAAGAATCTGAATATTTCATTATACTTTATACTAAGGTTCAAAATAGTTAGAAAAAAATTATGAATTTTATACCCCAACTGAGAACTAAACTATTGAGTTATGACTCTTCTGGATAAACAAGAGCTAGGTTTCTAGTACAGAAAAGTTTTTTATTAAAACTGAACTTACGAAGATACTAATTAAGTATTACAGTATTACTTTATATTTAACATTTCTAGATGAATGTAAATGCATCTTTATTCATTGTTTCTATTTTTATTTAAATTCTTATTTAAGATAAGCTGCCATGGTGAAATTGGTAGACACGCTGCTCTTAGGAAGCAGTGCTAGAGCATCTCGGTTCGAGTCCGAGTGGCGGCATAAATATTAATTCATATTAATAATATAGACACAATAGATCTAATAGAATCCAAAATAGAATATTTAAAATATTCTATTTTAGATTCTATTTAATCCCCCCCGATTTCAATTCTTTAAAAGGGACTCTTATTTATGATATTTGCAACCTTAGAACATATATTAACTCATATTTCCTTTTCGATCATCTCAATTGTGATTATTATTCATTTGATGAACTTATTAGTCTACGAAATCGAAGGATTACATAATTCGTCAGAAAAAGGGATGATAGCTACTTTTTTCTCTATAACAGGGTTTTTAGTTATTCGTTGGATTTCTTCGGGACATTTTCCCTTAAGTAATTTATACGAATCATTAATCTTCCTTTCATGGAGTTTCTCCATTATTCATATGATTCCGTATCTTGGGAATCATAAAAATTATTTAAGCGCAATAACTGCACCAAGTGCCATTTTTACCCAAGGTTTCGCCACGTCAGGTCTTTCAACTGAAATGCATCAACCCGCAATATTAGTACCTGCTCTACAATCTCAGTGGTTAATGATGCATGTCAGTATGATGCTATTGAGCTATGCAGCTCTTTTATTTGGATCGTTATTATCAGTTGCTCTTATAGTAATTACATTTCAAAAAAGAATCGATTCTTTTTTGAAAAACAAGAATTTTTTCAGTTTAAGGAAGTCGTTTTTCTTTGGTGATATGGAATATTTGAACCAAAAAGGAAGTGTATTAAAAAATACTTCTTTCCTCTCATTTCAAAATTTTTACAAATATCAATTAATTCAGCGTTTGGATTATTGGAGTTATCGTGTCATTAGTTTAGGTTTTACCTTTTTAACCATAGGCATTCTTTCTGGAGCAGTATGGGCTAATGAAGCATGGGGTTCTTATTGGAATTGGGACCCTAAGGAAACTTGGGCATTTATTACTTGGACCATATTTGCAATTTATTTACATACTAGAACAAATCCAAAATTACAAGATCAAGGGACAAATTCGGCATTTGTAGCTTCTATAGGATTTCTCCTAATTTGGATATGCTATTTTGGGATCAATCTATTAGGAATCGGGTTCCATAGTTATGGTTCATTCCAATGAATATCTAATTTAATAAAAGAAACTACATGAAGAATACATAAAAAAATCGTCTGATACATAATTACATAATGCAATGAAAATTTGTACGAGTTTTTGAGAACCGTTTAAATAGAGGAATTATTCAAATGGTTCTCAAAAACTTTAGATGTATCTCATTACAATTCTAATTCACCCTTGCCTTTTTTTTCATTGTACAATGAATAATCGTGAAAATATGAAAGTAAAAGAATTAGAAGACTTTCTTTCCAATTAATGAAATTTATTATTGAATCTAAAAAAAAAAGAATTAGTATCTATAAAAATAATTAGATAATAGAACTTGTACCTTGTCAACCGATAACGGCAGAACGAAATCAGGATAAAAACCAATTCCTATAATTATGAAACCCATGTGAGATACGGAAGAATAGGCAATACGTTTTTTTAAATTGCGTTGACCGAGAGAAGTTGAAGCTGCATAAATGATTTGTATTATTCCTACTATCACCAACCAGGGAGATAATCTAGAATGAGCGTGAGCTAATAATTCCATATTGATCCGAATCAATCCATATGCTCCCATCTTTAATAATATTCCAGCTAAAAGCATACATGTACTGTAATGTGCTTCCCCGTGGGTATCTGGTAACCATGTATGCAGGGGTATCATCGGCGATTTGACAGCATAAGCAATAAGAAAACCAAAATAGAGTATTATTTCCAATGCTGCAGGATACGATTGATTAGCTAATTTTTCTAAATCTAATGTTGGTTCATTGGAACCATATAAACCCATACCTAGAACTCCTATTAAAAGAAAAATGGAACCTCCGGCAGTGCACAAAATAAACTTTGTAGCCGAGTACAGGCGTTTTTTTCCTCCCCACATGGATAAAAGTAAGTAAACAGGAATTAATTCTAATTCCCACATGATGAAAAAAAGTAAAAGGTCTCGAGAAGAAAATGATCCTATTTGGCCACTATACATTGCTAACATTAAGAAATAGAAAAATCGTGGATTTCGAGTAACTGGCCAAGCTGCTAAAGTAGCTAAAGTAGTGATAAATCCTGTCAGTAAAATGGGTCCTATGGAAAGTCCATCGGTTCCCAGTCTCCAGTGAAAATCAAAAAGATTGATCCATTTATAATCCTCCTTCAATTGGGTTAATGGATCGTCCAATTGGAAATGATAACAAAATACATAGGTCATTAGAAGGAGCTCTATTATACATATACATAGAGTATACCACCTATACACCTTATTTCCCCTATGAGGGAAAAAGACAATTGAAGAACCCGCGAATATGGGCAAAACAAGAAGTATTGTTAACCAAGGAAAATAACTCGTGATAAAGACAAGATAAAATTAGACCAGAAAAGCCCGTACTCGAGAAAAGAAAATATATTATTCTTCTCCCGAGCACGGGGTTTTGTCGGTAAAGAGGAATCAAATGATTCAAGTGGAGTTTTTTGTCACATATCAATAAGAAAGACCCATGCTGCGAGTTGTTTCATGCCATAAATAAACACGGACACTCAAAAAATCCGTTGGACAAGCGGACTCACATCTTTTACAACCTACACAATCTTCGGTTCTTGGCGCAGAAGCAATTTGCTTAGCTTTACATCCGTCCCAAGGTATCATTTCCAATACATCCGTGGGGCAAGCTCGAACACATTGGGTACATCCTATACATGTATCATAAATCTTTACTGAATGTGACATTGGGTCTATAAATTCCAGTTTTGAACACAAAAGATTTTCGATCTGGTAAAATAAAATAAGAAAATGAAATGAATCATATATTTTATATTGTAGACACCAGACGAATCAATGACTTATCAAAATTTGAAGAATCAATAGATTTTCTAATCTGTTTATGAGAAAGGGCCAAGATACTTTGCTTTCCATTTCAATAATCATGAAATATGAGTTTACGAATGAAATTCATGTTCATTTTACTATCTTTCTATATGTATATTAATAGATATGATGATATATTATATATCAGATGAATACGTTTGTTATTAGGTTAGTTATAGAATAAGTTCGTAAATCTAAATCAATCATAAATCTATATGAAAAAAGAGAAGAAAGAAAATAAAAATATTCTAATATTATATTATCTTATTATTCTAATTCTATTAGATTCTATTTATAATATTCTATCTAAAAGTCTTATGTTTTTACTTCTCTGTGAAAATAGAAGAATTAGAACTAATTATTCAGCAAATTCGATTGATTGATACGAGTTGATTTTCTGTTACGATGGATCGACGAAACAATAGCTAGCCCAATAGCTATAACAAAGATTGAGAAAATTTCTCCTTTTAATTGCCGACTATCAAATATATCGGAAAATGTGACAAGATTTATATTCACCGAATTCAGTATAAGCTCAAGACACATAAGTGCTCTAACCATGCTTCGGCTTGTGATCAGTCCATAGATACCGATAGAAAATAAATAAACACTTAGAGAAAGTACATGCTCTAACATCATTGATAAATCCCTCATCTATCTCGATTGATTTCAATATGAACAAAAATGAAACAGATTCAGTTGACTAGACTATAAGAATGACAGAACAAAAGAAGATATTCACAGTAGATTGAAACAAAATATATTAAATCCATTTTAATTCTTTAATTTCCAAAAAGGAAGTTCTTATTTCTTATTATATTAGAATTCTATTATTGACGAGCCATAGTAATTGCACCTATCAAAGAAACTAAAAGAATTATGGAAATGAGTTCAAAAGGAAGATAAAAATCTGTGGATAAATGAATCCCAATTTGTTGAACGTTACTTATTAAGTCCTGTTCTATAATCTGATTTGATCTTGTAGTCCGAAAAATTCCAGACCATGACGTATCTGGGATAGTAGTCATTAATGAAAAAAAAATCTTTTTTTATTCTTTGATATTCATATTTACATATTGAATTATATTTCTATTTTCTAGTATTGAAATCTCAATTCATTTCTTATCTATTTATCTATTTTCTAGAAAATAGATAATAAAGAGTTCATGTTTCACCGAATCACACGTAGAGATATTGCTAACACACATAGAGTTAATGGTATTTCATAACTAATAGATTGAGCTGTAGCTCGTAGACCGCCTGAAAAGGAATACTTATTATTTGATCCATATCCTGACATAAGAAGACCAATGGGGACAATACTTGAAAAGGCAATCCATAAAAAAATACCTATACTGAGATCAGCTAAAACAAGGTGATATCCAAAAGGAATTACTAAATAACTTAGTAGAATTGATATAAACCCTATAGAGGGTCCAACCCTAAATAAACGAATATTACCTCTAGATGGAATAAGATCCTCCTTCAAAAGTAGTTTGGTCCCATCCGCTAAAGCTTGAAGAATTCCTAACGGGCCAGCATATTCAGGTCCAATACGTTGTTGTATTGCTGCAGATATTTTTCTTTCTAACCACACAATGACTAATACCCCCATTGTGATTCCTAAGACAAGGATGAAAATGGGGACAAAAATCCATATGAGTCCATAGACTTCTTTTAAGGATTCTAATCTATAAAAAGAATTAATAGTTTGTACTTCTGTCGTATCAATTATCATTTCAACGATCAACTTCTCCCATAATGATATCTATACTACCTAGTATCGTCATGATATCAGCCAATTTCATTCTTTTAACTAGCTGGGGAAGAATTTGCAAATTGATGAAACCGGGTGGACGAATTTTCCATCTCCAGGGGAAAACACTACTATCTCCTATTAAATAAATTCCTAATTCTCCTTTTGGGGCCTCTACCCTTACATAAAGTTCTTGTTTTAACAATTCAAAATTGGGTGAAAGTTTTTTAGTAATAAATCTATATTCAAAATTATTCCATTCGGAATTCTTTGTCCTATGAAAACGCCGGTTTTCTAAATTTTCATAAGGTCCTCCAGGAATTCCTTCTAGAGCCTGTTGAATGATTTTTATGGATTCTTGCATTTCACCGATTCTTACTAAATAACGAGCTAATGTATCGCCTTCTTTTTGCCATTTGACTTCCCAATCAAATTTATTGTAACACTCATAGCGATCAACTTTACGAAGATCCCATTGGATTCCAGAAGCTCGTAACATTGGTCCTGATAAACCCCAATTTATTGTCTCTTCCCCACCAATAATGCCCACTCCTTCAACTCGTTCCAAAAAGATGGGATTTCGCGTAATGAGCTTTTGATACTCAATAACTTCTGTTAAAAAAGAATCACAGAAATCAAAACATTTATCTATCCAGCCATAAGGTAAATCCGCAGCTACTCCTCCGATGCGGAAATAATTATGCATCATCCGCATACCTGTGGCGGCTTCGAATAGATCATATATTAATTCCCTCTCTCTTAAAATATAGAAAAAGGGAGTCTGTGCACCAATATCGGCCATAAAAGGGCCAAGCCATAACAAATGGGAGGCTATACGGCTCAGCTCCAGCATAATAACTCTGATATAACTGGCCCTTTTAGGCACTTGAACACTTTCCAATCGTTCTGGTGCATTTACTGTTATTGCTTCTGTGAACATAGTAGCTAAATAATCCCAACGTGTTACATAAGGCAAATATTGTATAATTGTTCGGTTCTCCGCTATTTTTTCCATCCCTCTGTGTAAATAGCCCAATATAGGTTCACAGTCAATAACATCTTCACCATCCAGAGTAACGATCAGCCGAAGAACACCATGCATTGATGGGTGGTGAGGACCCATATTGACTATTATGAAATTTTTTCTTGTATCTGGTACAGTCATATTTTTTTCCTTAATTCATTATTTCATGAAATTCTTAAAATGAAAAATCTAAAAAAAAATAATAACTGAATTAATAATAAGAAAAAAATAATGAAAAAAAGAACAAGGATAATAAGAATAAAATAAGAAGAAACTCAAATAAGAAATTCAAATTTAATTAACGAGTTTTTGGTTCCCGAATATCTAACTGATCCATTAATTTCTTATAACGCACTTTCTTTTTCTTTGACAAATAAGTCAATAATCGTTGACGTTTTCCCAGAATTCTTCGTAGACCTCTTTGTGATAAAAAATCTCTTTTGTGCAATTCTAAATGTGAAGTAAGTCTCCGTATCTTACTGGTGAAATGGAATACTTGAAATTCAACAGACCCACTATTTTCTTCTTTTTCTTCTTGTGTAATAACTGAAATGAATGAATTTTTGACCATAAATTAAAATTTATATCTTTTTTTTCTGTTAATTTTACGGATCAGGAAAAATAATAATATTTATTATGTCAGTTATTTTCATCTAGTATACATCAAAATTGGATTTCATTCATATACTACTTTGTTTTTTATTTATGTGATTTATGTTTTGTATATTTGATCCAAATATACAAAACATATATGTATTTACAAAAGAAAACAATTTCTTTTTACTTAAAAGGATTCCGTTCTTCCTAATGAAAATTGATACACTATGAAATTACACTATGAAATCAGCATCATGTATTAGAATGTTACACAGTGTATATGTTTCGGCTTTCATCTATGAATTTACCAAATATGTTACACGATATGTAGGAAATCCACTATAAATTTTTTTCATTTTTCATTGAAATTGAATTCATTCTGAATTTTGAATACATATGTATTCTTGACATACTGAAACGACTGCTGTTATTGGTATCAAACCAATAGCGATTCATACAAACTAAATCTTCTAATCTAAAATTGGGCCAAAGAAACAATTTTAATTTAATGAACTCTTTTCTATCTGTATTAATATGTTTGTCCTCATTCAAAAATTGTCCACAGTTTCTTATTTTGTTTTCATTGCAAAATTTTGGATTTCTATCCACAACATTAAAATTCCGGGAATTTAAACAAATTCGAATTCGAAATTCTCTACGACGTCTGGGAGATAGAATATTTTCAGGAACAAGGAAATCATAATTCTTTTTGTCTCCACTCAAAAATATGTTGCTGTGTCGTACAATGGATTTTTCAAACTCCCCTTTCTCAATATATCGTTTTCTTGTGTATTTTTTATTTGTTTGATGCTTTTTCTTATCGACCAATGAAATATCCATAGTTTGATATATAATAGATTTTCCTTTCCTTTGTATAGATAGACAAATTGGTTCAATAATAAATATTCCCTTTCTTATCAATTCTGCAAGAACTAGGTCCTTTTGAATCAGCATTTCATCTATATTTATTTCACCTCTTTGAATCGAAGATATAGCAATTTCCTTTGGATTTATTAGTCTAAGTAGGAGACAATATATCCTGATATTTTTCATTATTTTTTTATTCAAGGGATCAGCCCATCTTAGTTGAAAAATTAAATATTTTTTCAAAAAGAAATTTAGTTCCATTTCATTCTTGCTCTTATATTGTTTTTTTTTTACAACATTTTTCATTTCTAATCTTGTGTATTCTTCTACAACAGTTTTTTGATTTTTTTTTTTTATTTTTTGTAGATTCCATACAAGATTTCCTTGGACCTGTTGTTGATTCTCTTCCTGCTTGGAATTTCCTAATTCACGATCTTTTTTTTTCTTAGATGATTTCTTTAGATTTACGTTAATGCTTTTACTTTTTTCATTTATAGAAAAATTAAAAAAGAGTGATTTGATTGGGATGATCCAAGGTTTTATTTTATATACATCAAAAAGTAGCACAAATTCTGGGAAGAACCAAGTTTCTAGATTGGATATAGTATCATTATTTGATGCGGTATCATATAACCTTTCTTTATTCATTCCCATGCAATCAAAAAAGTTTCTTTTTTGATTGCATGGTTTGATCTCTTGATGAATTGTAGAATAAAAAAGATCCATTTTTTCCATTTTCTTAATTTCAGTCTTAGTATTTTTCTGAATCTTTATACCAATATGTGCATCGGTCCAGATATCAATATTATTTCTAAAAAAAAGATGAAGAATTCTACAATCAAAATATTTTCTATCCAAAATTGTATTACTATCAATAAGATATCCTTTTTCTAGATAATCATTACTAGGTATACTTACCAATACATAAAATGATTCAGGTTTCGATATATTGAAATGAGATGGAATTTCTTGGTCCCCGTTTATTTCTAATGTTGATCCAGAAATGTATAAATTAGGAAGGCTTATGTATTTATATGAGAAAAGATCATATCTGTAATGCTTTTTCCATTTGTCTTTTTGACTCATAAATGAATTTGCTGCATAGTCATTTTTTTTCATGGAATAAATAAATTGGTATTTTTGATATAAATCCAATTGGTTTGATTCCTTGTTTTGAATCATACGATGTTTATTGATTCTATTTCGTACTAATGGAGACCTTTTTTTTTGAGATAAATCGTATTGATAATGACCTTTTAACCAATTTTTCCATTCGTTCATTACATACGTATGAATTTTATTATGTGAATTAAATATTCCACGTATCATACAATAGTCTTTTAATTTATCCTTAAAAAAAGGATAGCTCCCTTGATATTTAAGTACAGGTCTCAATTGAGACTTATTAACTAATTGGTTTTGTGATATTTTATAAAAAACATATGCTTGGGACAGGGAAGATAAGTTCCAATAAGTATTGTAATTTTGATTGCTATTCTTAGTATTATCAGTATTTGAAAACAATTTTTTTATAGTCAAAATAAAATTCATTGTATTTTGATTTGTTTCATCAATTCCTTCTTGTTCTTTATTTATTTCATTGTTGTAAATGGATTTATTAAAGATCTTTTTTGTTGATTCAAAGAAAAGTTGTGCATTTATCTTAGAAACGGTAATGGTACATAGCAAAATATCTATGTATATTTTTTCAATGAATGATTTGAGAAAGTAGTGTGATTTACGCATTAATCGGATATTTTTCCTTTTTAATATTTTCCAAATATGTTTCTGTGATTCCGATCCTTTATTATCAGAAATTAGAACTATTTCTTTTTTTTTCTTGTCTTTTGCGGTTCGTTCAATTTTATTCCTGATTTTGATTGTCTTATCAGAAAGATCTTTCATTCTTTTTTCTATTACGGACGATTCGCGAAGAATCTTATTATTTCTTTTGAAATCTTTTTTGCTTTCGTTCGGTTCATATACTTTTTCTTTCCTTAATTCAAATAAGAAAATTGGATTTACTTTCTCCAGTTTTTTCATTATTAGTTTGATAACGTGAACAATCCCTTTTGTTTTTTCTTTTCTAACTTTTAGAAAGGATTTTATTTTTTTATTTATTTTATTTAAATATTTTAAAACTTGTGAAAATTTATTTTTCACCTTTTTTTTTCTTTTTTGGAGTTCTTTATAAATAGGTTCAAAAAAAAAAGGTCGTTTTCGGGGAGAACCAAAGGGAAGTTCCGCTTCCATTCCCCAGACTGTTAAAAAACAAAAATTTGTTTTTTTCTCTTTTTTTTTCATTAGATCTCTATGATGAGATTGTGTCTTAGATTTTCTCCAAGGTTTTAGACAGAAAGGATATAGAATCTTTATCTGAATACCATCTATTAACCAATCTTGGGGAAATTCTGTTTCTGATAATTGAACACCATTATAAGTGCATTTAATATGGATTTCTCGATTCCATTCCTTAAAATCCTCGTCCCACTCGGGAATTTGGAATAATAAAATACGGAAAAGATTTTTGGCTATTATTAATGAAGGTAATAGAATGTATTTTCTAAGAAAAGATTGGGTTATTAACATCAAACTTCTTATTACTTGAGTAAATAGAAAAGCATCCCAAGCTTCTGATATTTCTATCTGTTCGTTTTTATATCTTTTTTCCTCTTTCTCCTTTTCTTCTTTTTTATCTTCATTTTCAAAATAGGAAATTTTTAATTCTGATTCTTGTTCTCTGCCCATCCAATTCCTAAAAATTCTATTCTTCATTTCGTTGATATCAAAAGACGAAAAAAAAGACATTTTGTCTAGACGATCCAAAAAAAGTGGGGAATGTACAGTTACTTGAAAGAGGTCCCAAATAACTGTTTTACGTCTTTGAGCGCGCATGGATCCTTTGATTAGATTGCGACGAAAATCCGATTGTTGTGAGTAACGTATCAAAGCAACCTCTCCCTCTTCCATTTGATCATCATTTTGATCATTGTTACTAGTATTCTGAATACTAGAAATAGAATTGGTATTATGATCATTATCGTTATAAATTACCACACGTTTGGCTCTTCTTGAATGAATATCATGATCGTCTTCCTCCAATTCTTCTTCATTTTCTTCTTCCTCTTCTTCCAAATTATCGGTTAATTTGTATGACCATCGAGAAACCTTTTTACTGACTTCTTCTATTCTAATTCCAATAGATTTTTTTTTCATTGTTTTTTGATCTTTTGTATGTGTTGTAATTACATCAGATACAAATTGCAAATATTTTGCTTGACTTTCTGAATCAATTCCTTTTTCTTCTTGAGAATTCAAAAATGATTGACGATGGAGTTCTACGGAATCATTAATAAGTAGATCATGAATCTTATTTATAAAAAAAAATTCTACTAAATCTTCTGTATCTGTATAAGTATTTATGATTGCGCGTGAATCTAATTTTTTTCTCGTTCCTCGATATGGTCCGTTGAAAAAAGGGTCATATGCTTTTGGCAAGCATTTTTTTTTTTTTTCATCATCACATAATATGGTTCTTTTTTCAAGCATATCCAGACTAGGGGATCCCTCATTTTTTTCTAGAATTTGGATTCGGCTTTTCAATTCATTGTTCAAATTGAACTTTTTTTTTTCATTAGTATAAATCCAAGAATTATAAAGATCTTCGTCATATAGTTTTTCTATTATGTATAAAGAAATTCTTCGTTCTAGCATTTCTGAAAAAGTCGATAAACTGGGTGGATATGTAAAGGATATTATTTGTTTCCCATCACTTATACATGTAAAAAAAAAAAATTGTGACATTTCATTGCGTAAAGCATTTTCTAATTCCTTATTTTTTATATATCGTAATGGACGATTCCATCGTTTAAAATCGAAAAGAAAAGTGACAAAAGTTTTTTCAACCCACAAATTCATTCTTTTCTTTTTCTCTTCTTTCAGTCTTCCCAATTCCCAATTCTCTTGATGGGTCTCCAGATCAGAATCTTCGTAAACTGGGCTATCTTGATCTTGATAACGTGCCTCTTTAAAGTGAAATTCATCTTCCTTTCCATTCACTCGGATCTCTTCCGTTTCATCTATTTTGTCCAGATCCTCCCTTTCTTCCGAAAAAAGGGAAGGGTTTTCTTCGGTGGATCCCTCTTGTTCCTGTTCAGTCTCCTTCATTTCGGAAGTTGTTTCTACATCGCTTTCTTCCTTTCTTTCTCCCCCTTCTTCCGTTTCTGAGGTTTCTTTCTCTTTCAGTTTCTTAGTGACAATAGGCGACGGCATTCTGCCTAAATAGTAGACACAGGTGATAAATAAGAGAATACTAAAGATTCGAGCCATAGAATTTCTCAATTCTGACACAAGATACTTATTAGATCGAATAGAATGATTTTGCCGTATCCAGAATAATACCAATCCAACCCATTTCATGAATAAAATGTGACCAATTAACCAACCAACAAAACTACTTGTTAAAAATAAAATCTTGTTGTTGCATCGAAACATATAAATGTTGACTAATCTGGCTAACGTGGAACTTGGTAAAATGAAATGGTTGAATAATTGAAAAATTAGATTATTCAGGAATACACATTGAATGCTGAGATTACGCATTGAATTTCTGGTAGTAGATCCATAATCAAAAAAGTTTTTATGATTGTTCCAGAAGAAATGAAACAAAAGATACGGTAGAACTAGGACAGTTATTGTATGAGGTCTACCCAATGCTAGATGCAGAGGCGCATAATAGATCGATATGAACATCATGAGCTGTCCCGCAATAAAACCAGTTGTTGCTGATACCTCCTTCTCGGTTCC